ATCAGAATCAATATCCTTTTCCTCCTTTTCTGATTCTGAATCAGAATCAATATCCTTTTGATCAATATCCTTTTCTGATTCTGAATCAGAATGAACATCCTCTTTTTCATTAAACGAGTCTGATTCCAGTGACTCTTTAAAATCAAAAGGATCTTGACCATTAATAGGTCCGTGGCCGTTAATAGGTCTTTCCCACAAAGACAGGACTTATTTATTTTTTGTTAGCATTAGTGATAAATCTGTAACTGTAAAAGTTGTACAATTCTATGTGATTAAGCATTGTGATATCCTCATATTTCCATTCCAAATAATTTTGAAGCTTAGTAGCTTTTTATCGAAAAAAATACCTTTAGTTGATCATTATTTCTCGACGATCCCTATCTATAGATCAATCTAGTGGAATTTCTATTCTGTTTGATAAATCACATGAGATTTTAGTGAACTCCATCTATGTCCATATATGGATTTTCGACATAAAAATAAGACAAATAAGGAAACCTGAAAATTAACTACTAATAATTTTCAAGAATAATCCCCTTTATTTTTATTAAGGGGATTCATTTCACTCTTTTTAGTAACAGTGAGAAAAAAAATTGGATCAATATTATGCTTATGTTGGCCAATAAGAAAATTATTAACAAAAATTTTCTTAATAATTAAGAATATTAAGAATTCAGAAATCTTAGAATTCTTTGTTTGGTTTCAGGACCATGACCAAAACTTTTCTATTCAGTTTTAGGACCTGGAGTTTTTGGTTCAGAAATCTTAGAATTATTTCTTGGGCTTGAAGAACATTTCGTCCCCAAGAACCTTTTCTAGAAAAGAAAAAAAAGACTGAGCTGGTACATTTTTTCCTTTCTGCAATGGTGGTATATTTTGTCCTTTGACCAATCTTCTTATTTTTTCTTTTATTTCACCTTTTAGATATACCAAATACGAATAGTTTGGAATAGTCCTATGTGATGTTTTTCTTATAAGAGATCTCTCTTGATCAGAAATAGATTCAAAGAAATTCTCATCACATTTTTCTAGAATATAATACATAAACGCAATAACGCCATCATAAGGTAATGTGTCAGGTTCATAGGTAGAACGTCTTGCCTCATGAATCTCTTGGTAGAGATGCTGAAGTTCTGAATTATTCAAATCAGTAAATTCCTATAAAAGGCTTTTTATTTCCAATCGAACTAGGTTTTTTGCTTTATTCGCATCTAGTTCGAGTTCTTGGATAGTTCGCATTCTGCACCTCCGGTCTGAGTTTCTAAAAACTATCATGTTATCGGGATATAATCCCTTAAAATTGAAAATACATACCAGTAAGAATGAATAAGATTTTTCAAATTCTGTAGCATAGCTATGATGAAATCAAAAGTCTGCAACAGAGTTTCCAAAAAAAAAAGGGCTATAACTCAAATATTCGAAAAAAGAAAGAAAAAAATTCAAAGATTGGATACCCCTTTACAATACAAAAAAAAGGTATATTTGTATCTATTTATAAAGAAATTAAGGAAAAAAGTCTTTAAGAATTCTGCGAATTTCTTTATTCCTATATTGGTATAGGAAATAGACTATTTTCGAATTCTATCTAGATTGTGGATACATATGTATCCTTAACATACTGAAACGACTTCCATTATTCGTATCAAACCAATTGATTTGTCATATAAGTCTTAATTTCATATCTCCGAATAGAAAAAGAAGTAAAAATATCTTCATATATCAGACGTTCACTAATTAGTACTGCATCTTCAGAATTATAACCCTCCCATGGCATATAAGCTACTAATATGTTTTTTCCTAAAGCGAGTTCCCCATCAACTGTAGCGGCACCGTCCGCCAAAATTTGACCTTTTTTAACGCATTTACCTCCCTGAACCCGGGGTTTTTGATGGATCAAAGTTTTTTTGTTGGAATCTTGATACTTAACTAAAGGAATACTTTCAGTATTCCCATTCCTTGAAAAAAGGATCTTTTGACTATCAGTATAAAGGACCTTTCCCTGATGCTCAGCTATAAGTGAAAACCCCGAATCTACAGCCGTTTGGCCTTCTAGTTTCAACGAAAAAATGCATATCTTTGATTTACTTGAATAAGGAAAGGTGAAAATCCATGATTTCTTGTCTTCATTCCTTTTTCTTCTATTTGATACATAGATTGGAAGGCTTTTTTGATAGAGTAAGACAGAATGGATTCAAAAAAAAAAGATGTTTGACATATATATTCGAGAGAGTCATATATTGATTATATGCAAATATCATCTTGCATATATATTCTAGTATAATAGAAAAATATTGATGATATGAGAATACTATCTTCCATATATGAAATGAGACATGGAAGGGGGACACTACGACGAAGTTCCGGGAGTTACGAAGGAAGCTTGGGACTTATATTGTTTATGGGTTGAGAACAAAAGTTGAACTCTAAGAGGTAGAATCTGCCGTTGTTCCTCAGTAGCTCAGTGGTAGAGCGGTCGGCTGTTAACTGATTGGTCGTAGGTTCGAATCCTACTTGGGGAGATTGGATTAGTTCTTAATGAAAGAATAAAGAATTTCATTAAATAAAGGCTTTGCCTTAGCAAGAGGTAACTCTTTCCCCATCTTTGTTTCTATTGCAAAAAAGCTTCTTTTATCAAATTCTGTTCTAGAATAAAGGATATTATTAATAAGGAAGAAGGCTTTTTAGCTATTAACTAGATAATTTCAAAAAAATCTTTTGAAATGTAATAAGTAGTATAAATGAAAATGTAATAAGTAGTATAAATGAAATAATCAAATGATATCTGAATCAAAACCTAAGTCTAGCGTAAGCTACACGAAATCATAGTCGAAAAAAAGAGACTGAAATAAGTAAGTTATGAGGGTTTAGAATAAAACTAGATAGTTAGAAAGAAATTGTATTCCTTCATTTTGATTCTATTTTTTATTACTTATACTTAACTTAAAAAAATACATATGTAATTAACTAGATAAAGAATTTCAAAAAAATCTTTTGAAATGTAATAACTTGTTAAGAATTCTTATTGATTTTTTTTTCTTTTTCGATTCAAAAACCGAAAATAGGAAAGTTAAACCAATAAAAAGATATAAAGTAAACCAATCAAAAGATATAAAGGATTCCACCTCTTCTAGAGATTCTTTATTCTATTCCACCTCTTCTAGAGAATAGAACTTAAAGAAAAAGATATAAAGGAGGTTCATGACTGACAATAAAGATGTAAGAGTCAGAGCTTTTACAGAATGTACTAGTTGTCGTGTAATAATCAGAGTTCTTTTAAGAGTTACTAGGTTTGTTCGAAGAAGTGTCAATAAAAAATCAATGGGTATTTCTAGATATATTACTCAAACGAATCGTTTCAATACACCCAATTTATTAGAATTGAGAAAATTTTGTCGCTATTGTAACAAACATACGACTCATAGAGTTTCTAAAATAATGGAAAGAATATCTATGAATCAAACCTAATCTAATTTGAGTGTGTAGATTATATCATGTATCTATATATTTCCTATTAATTTGCTTTTTTTGCTAAAATTTGTTATTCTAAAATAAGAACTATTACTTTTTTGATTTGAAAAATTTGCTTTTTTTGCTAAAATAAAATAAGAAAATCACTATTTGACAAATTTTCTTAAAAAGAATTGATTTTCTCGTATATAATTATAAATTTTTTGATAAAAATAAAAAAGGAGCAAAGTAAATGGTACTTTTCATTTTTCAAAAAAGATTACTGATGTTGTTGATCTATGGCTTCAACCAATATACCGCCAATGGTTGGCCATACAAATAAAAATTTTCACAATTTCTGAAGAATTTCAGAGTAAAGTTAAGTCGGGAGAACAACTCGTCGGATGAAGGATCATCATCTGATTCCTCAGATGATGAGGACTATGATTCTGATGAGTACTATGCTATGATTCCGATGACGATGATGATCGTATAAATAAATATAAATATAAGGACTCTATCTTGTATCAAGAGTCCGAGCTACATTCCAATATATTTTTAAGACGTCGTTGCACATTCCCGCATTGCGAATTTCATTAAATCGTATGAAAAAAATAATACTATTTCTGGATATTGTGTTCTGGCTTTACTACGAAGTATAAAAAAGGAAGTGAGATACTTCAAATGATCAATCGATGATCCTTATCCATCCATCAGAGGAGTTTGACCCATTGTACTTCCTCAAACCTTGGGATTAAAAGTGGTTTGAGATGCAGTACTTCAAATAGTCAATCGATGATCCATCAGAGGAGTTGGACCCATCGTATTCACTCCCATTTTCGGAATCCGAGTGGGAAGAAGAGGGGGATTCGCAAATTAATGAGCTCCCTCCGAGCTATCGTTGCGAATTGATTTCTTACTGGATCCGGGGTTCTATTTTCTCAAATAAAATATCGAGAAATCCAAATATCTACCTTTCGGGACCAAAGGTGATAAAATTTCTCCGGAAAATTTGATTTGTCACATAATCAAATCCTTCATTTGATTTGGATAGAATAAAAAAGTAGTATATGAATCAATCCAAATTTTTGTGTGTACTAGATTCAAATAACTGGCATAATTCTGATTTTTTGATTTTTCCTGATCGGAAAAATCATCCATGAAAAAGAAAGAAAAAAGATAGAAAAATTTTGTTATTTATGATCAAAAATTCATTCACTCCTATTATTCCACAAGAAGAAAATAAGGGTTCTGTTGAATTTCAAGTATTCAGTTTCACCAATAAGATAAAGAGACTTACTTCCCATTTAGAATTGCACAAAAAAGATTTTTTATCGGAAAGGGGTCTACGAAAAATTCTGGGAAAACGTCAACGGTTGCTGACTTATTTGTCAAAGAAAAATCGAGTACGTTATAATAAATTAATTGATCAGTTGAATATTCGAGAGCCACAAACTCGTTAATTTCATCGTTTGAATTTTTTTTTAGTAGTATTCGATTTTTCATTTTGATGAGCCTCACTTTGAGGAATTCATGGAATAATGAATTCAGGAAGAAAAGATATGACTGTACCGGTTACAAGAAAAGATCTCATGATAGTCAATATGGGTCCTCACCACCCATCAATGCATGGTGTTCTTCGACTGATCCTTACTCTCGATGGTGAAGATGTTATTGATTGTGAACCCATATTGGGCTATTTACACAGAGGAATGGAAAAAATAGCGGAAAACCGAACAATTATACAATATCTACCTTATGTAACACGGTGGGATTATTTAGCTACTATGTTCACAGAGGCAATAACGGTAAATGCACCAGAAAAATTGGAAAATGTTCAAGTACCTCAAAGAGCTAGCTATATCCGAGTTATTATGCTGGAATTGAGCCGTATAGCTTCTCATTTGTTATGGCTTGGACCTTTTATGGCAGATATCGGTGCACAGACTCCTTTCTTCTATATTTTCAGAGAGAGAGAATTGATATACAATCTATTCGAAGCCGCCACAGGTATGCGAATGATGCATAATTATTTCCGCATCGGGGGGGTAGCTGCTGATCTACCTTATGGATGGATAGAGAAATGTTTCGATTTCTGCGATTATTTCTTAACAGTTTTTGTTGAATATCAAAAACTGATTACACGGAATCCCATTTTTTTGGAACGAGTGGAAGGAGTGGGCATTATTGGTGGAGAAGAAGCAGTAAATTGGGGTTTATCCGGTCCAATGTTACGAGCTTCTGGAATCCAATGGGATCTTCGTAAAGTTGATAATTATGAGTGTTACAATGAATTCGATTGGGAAATCCAATGGCAAAAAGAAGGAGATTCATTAGCTCGTTATTTAGTACGAATCGGTGAAATGAGGGAATCCATAAAAATAATTCAACAGGCTCTAGAGGGAATTCCTGGAGGACCCTATGAGAGTTTAGAAGTCCGACGCTTTGATAGAGCAAAGAATTCCGAATGGAATGATTTTGCATATAGATTTATAAGTAAAAAACCTTCACCCAATTTTGAATTGTCGAAACAAGAACTTTATGTGAGAGTGGAAGCCCCAAAAGGGGAATTAGGGATTTATTTGATAGGAGATAATAGTGTTTTCCCCTGGAGATGGAAAATTCGTCCACCCGGTTTTATCAATTTGCAAATTCTTCCTCAGCTAGTTAAAAGAATGAAATTGGCTGATATCATGACGATATTAGGTAGTATAGATATCATTATGGGAGAAGTTGATCGTTGAAATGATAATTGATACGACAGAAGTACAAACTATCAATTCTTTCTCTACATCGGGATTTTTCAAAGAAGTCTATGGACTGATATGGATTGTTGTACCTATTTTGACCCTGCTATTGGGAATCATAATAGGAGTACTAGTAATTGTTTGGTTAGAAAGAGAAATATCTGCAGCGATCCAACAGCGTATTGGGCCTGAATATGCTGGTCCGTTGGGAATTCTTCAAGCTATAGCAGATGGGACTAAATTACTTTTGAAAGAGGATCTCCTCCCATCTCGAGGAGATATTCGTCTGTTTAGTGTCGGACCGTCTATAGCAGTTATATCAGTTCTACTAAGCTATTTAGTAATTCCTTTTGAGTATCGTCTTGTTTTAGCTGATCTCGGTATAGGTGTTTTTTTATGGATCGCCATTTCAAGTATTGCTCCTATTGGTCTTCTTATGTCAGGATATGGATCGAATAATAAATATTCCTTTTCAGGTGGTCTACGAGCTGCTGCTCAATCTATTAGTTATGAAATACCATTAACTCTATGTGTATTATCAATATCTCTACGTGTGATTCGTTGGAATATGAACTTTTACCTCTTTTTCTTCTAAAAATCAAAGAACAAAAAGAGGTTCAATGTATTGAATAGATATTCTCATTTTTTTATTCAGCATTCGGGTTGATGAGTTAAACCAGATAGTTATATGAGTGAAACAAAACAGCTTATCAATTTGTAGTAAGAATAAAAAATCTCATTCCCTATGTACAAGAATCAAGTTGAAGTAAACATAAGTAGCGTAAACTGTTTACCCCAAGATTCCGATTTTTTGATTAGTCATCATATCTTGAAGCGGGTGCAAACAAAAGATCAACTGTATGGAGTTTCTACTACTTTCTTTTATTTATTTACTATACCGGCGATCAATCAAAAGTCAGTGGACAGTTAGGAACACCAAGGTACACAAAAGATTAGTAATCGAGATAATGTAAGGTATCAAAAAAGAGGTTTTTCCACATAAAACGAATCATAATAAGGACTTGAAATTGGTAGAAATGATCAAGTAGTACTTCCTTACGATTCCGATCTAGAGTATGCTCCTATTCACTGATTAAAGAAATGACTATCAAGAACGAATTAATCCTTTATTTTTTTTTGAAGTACCCTCCCCTGAGACAGAAGAAGAGGAAAAAAGAAATGGAATGCCATATATGGTATGAATAATAAAAAAAATCTTTCTTTATTCTTTCTTCCATATTCATACATATACAATTCTTATCATGATTCATGAACTAATGCCTAATTCTTTATATTTATTGATATAACGAGTATTTTATTGAAAGATTCAGTTATTACCGAACAAAGAGAGATTCTCATTATAAAGGATAAGATCAATTCGGAAGCAACTTTTTGATTATTCTAGCAGACAGAATTCCATTGGTCTAATTTGGGACTCTCCGATCTATCTTTATTCTGTCTACCCCCAAAGAAAGATGCCGATAATACCGAACTAGTCCTTACATTTTTTGTGGCCATAGAGGAGCCGTATGAAGCTGAGGTTTCATGTACGGTTTTGAAATAGCGATGAAAACAGTCATGTTTTTTTCGACTATGATTATCTAACAGTTCAAGTACAGTTGATATAGTTGAAGCACAGTCCAAATATGGTTTTTGGGGGTGGAATCTGTGGCGTCAGCCTATAGGCTTTCTAGTTTTTCTAATTTCTTCTCTAGCCGAATGTGAGAGATTGCCTTTTGATTTACCAGAAGCAGAGGAGGAATTAGTAGCAGGTTATCAAACCGAATATTCGGGTATCAAATATGCTCTCTTTTATCTTGCTTCTTACCTAAATCTATTAGTTTCTTCATTATTTGTCACAATTCTTTACTTAGGTGGGTGGAATTTCTCTATTCCGTACATATCCATTCCTGAACTTTTTAAAATAAAGAAAATGGCTGGAATTTTTGGAATGACAATTGGTATCTTTATTACATTAGCTAAGGCTTATTTGTTTCTCTTCATTTCTATCACAACAAGATGGACTTTACCTAGGATGAGAATAGACCAGTTATTAAATCTTGGATGGAAATTTCTTTTACCTATTTCTCTAGGTAATCTTTTATTAACAACTTCTTCTCAACTTGTCTCACTATAAATAACAGAATACGATAACAAGATTCTCGATTCATAATATCTCTCAAACAAGAGAAAGAAACTTCCATTTTCTCATTGATATTTACAATATGTTCCCTATGGTAACTGGGTTCATGAATTATGGTCAACAAACAATACGAGCTGCAAGGTACATTGGTCAAGGTTTCATAATTACCTTATCCCACACAAATCGTTTACCTGTCACTATTCAATATCCTTATGAAAAATCGATCATGTCAGAGCGTTTCCGGGGTCGAATCCACTTTGAATTTGATAAATGTATTGCTTGTGAAGTATGTGTTCGTGTATGCCCGATAGATCTACCCCTTGTTGATTGGAGATTGGAAAGAGATATTAAAAAGAAACAATTGCTAAATTATAGTATTGATTTCGGGGTTTGTATATTTTGTGGTAATTGTGTCGAGTATTGTCCAACAAACTGTTTATCAATGACTGAAGAATATGAACTTTCTACTTATGATCGTCATGAATTGAATTATAATCAAATTGCTTTGGGTCGGTTACCAATCTCAATAATTGGAGATTACACAATTCAAACTGTTATGAATTCGACTCAATTCCAAATAGATAAAGAGAATTCCTTTGATTCAAGAACGATTACTAATTACTAAGATTTTTTTTGGTTAGTCAGTAACTACAAAGAAAACTCAAAACTATTGATTGTCGAAAATCACTCTTTGATTGAAACTGACAATCTGTTTTTCGTGATGGGATGATTTCGAAATATACAATTTGAACCACTATTCAAACTAGTCTTTTTTCGGATAAAAATTCTATTTACATTAATCCATATTTCCTTTTCATTCTATGACAAATTTATCATAAACTATATTTTATACAAGAAGAAAATAGGGTAATCCCTTTTCCTTTCCTGGACCTTTTAGTATGGTCATGATATATTTCAATTTCTTTGTTTTTTTTTACATAATGGATTTACCTCGACCAATACATGATATTCTTGTGGTATTTCTGGGATCAGTTCTTGTATTAGGGGGTCTAGGGGTAGTATTACTTACCAATCCAATTTATTCTGCCTTTTCGTTGGGATTTGTTCTTATTTCGATATCTTTATTCTATATTTCATTGAACTCCTATTTTGTAGCTGCCGCACAGCTCCTTATTTATGTCGGAGCCATAAATGTATTGATCTTATTTGCTGTAATGTTCATGAATGCTTCACAATATTCCAAAGATTCCTATCTTTGGACCATTGGAGATGGGGTTACTTCAATGGTTTGTACAACTATTCTTTTTTCACTAATGACTACTATCCTAGATACATCATGGTACGGGATTCTTTGGACTACAAGATCAAACCAAATTATAGAACAGGACCTCATAAATAACGTTCAACAAATTGGGATTCATTTAGCAACAGATTTTTTTCTTCCCTTTGAACTCATTTCTATAATTCTTTTAGTTTCCTTGATAGGAGCAATTACTATGGCTCGACAATAAGAAATACTTAGATTAGAATGATTCCAAATTCTAAGAATTGATAATTCTAAATAAAAAAAATCCAAATTTTTTGTCCCTTTTTACCTCAAAAAATAAAAAATAATCGTAAAATAATAAATAATCGTAAATCTAAATACTAAATAATAATAATTAGAATTAAAAAAAATATATATATTTATTTTATCAAAATTGAAAAATTAATTAAGGAGTTTATAAATCATGTTTGAACATACGCTTTTTTTCAGTGTTTATTTATTCTCTATTGGTCTCTACGGATTAATAACAAGTCGAAATATGGTTAGGGCACTTATGTGCATTGAACTTATACTTAATTCTGTTAATTTAAATCTTGTAACTTTTTCTAACATGGTTGATAATCGACAATTAAAAGGAGATATTTTATCCATTTTTGTTATAGCTATTGCAGCTGCTGAAGCGGCTATCGGATTAGCCATTGTTTCATCCATTTATCGTAACAGAAAATCAACTAGTATCAATCAATCAAATTTCTTAAATAATTAATTATTTTTTTTATATCATAGAGATAAATCATCAAAAAGAAACTTAACTTAATTTCAGTACTTTATTCTATATTCTATTCATTTTTTTTTGTTGAATTTTTGAATTGAATATATTATATTCTTAGTGAAATAAGAAAAACCAATTCGTGAAAAATTCGTATTTAATACGTATAATTTTAATTAATCTAGTAATTATTGTTGAGATCAAATTCTTAATCTTTTGGCCTTTTTTTTAATTTAAGTACCATTCCATTATATATAAAATAATAATTTTTTTTTATTATATTTAATATATTAAATTAAATAAAATTTTATTGTTCAATTTTTAATAAACCACTGCTTCATCTGGTGTCTAAAATATAATTGACTTCTTTACTACTTTGACCAGATCGAAAATTTTTAATTTCCAAAATTTTAATTTAGAAATTCAATGTCACATTCAGTAAAAATTTACGATACCTGTATAGGGTGTACTCAATGTGTGCGAGCTTGTCCTACGGATGTATTGGAAATGATATCTTGGGATGGATGTAAAGCCAAACAAATTGCTTCCGCACCAAGAACGGAAGATTGTGTAGGTTGTAAAAGATGTGAATCTGCCTGCCCGACAGATTTTTTAAGTGTCCGTGTTTATCTAGGGCCTGAAACAACTCGTAGCATGGCTCTAGCTTATTGATACGTTAGAAAAAGTTCCATCTGAATCTTTTGATTCCTATTTACCGAAAAAACCCGTACTCGATTAAAGCTTTAATTTCGAGCACGGGTTTCTCTGGTCAAAACGTATCTCGTTCTTATCATTCATGAATTATTTTCCTTGGTTAACAATACTTGTTGTTTTTCCTATATTCGCAGGTTCTTTTATTTTCTTTTTTCCTCATAAAGGAAACAAGATATATCGATGGTATACTCTATATATATGTTTGTTAGAACTTATTCTAACAGCTTATGTATTTTTTTATTATTTCCAATTTGATGTTAAATTAATTCAACTTAATGAAAATTTCAAATGGATAGATGTTTTTGATTTCCACTGGAGATTGGGAGTCGATGGGCTTTCCATACAACCTATTTTACTGACAGGTTTTATTACTACTTTAGCCTGTTTAGCAGCTTGGCCAATTACTCGAAATTGCCAATTGTTTTATTTTCTATTATTAGCAATGTATAGCGCTCAAATGGGATTATTTTCTTCTCAAAACGTTTTACTTTTCTTTATTATGTGGGAATTAGAATTAATTCCCGTTTACTTACTTTTATCCATGTGGGGGGGTAAAAAACGTCTTTATTCGGCTACTAAATTCATTTTATACACAGCAGCAGGATCTGTCTTTTTATTAGCTGCAGTTCTGGGTATGGGTTTGTACGCTTCTAATAAACCAGTACTAGATTTTGAAAAATTAATTAATCAATCATATCCTCTTGTATTAGAAATAACATTTTATATTGGGTTTCTTATTGCATATGCTATCAAATTGCCTATTATACCCCTGCATACATGGTTACCAGATACCCACGGCGAAGCACATTATAGTACATGTATGCTCTTAGCTGGAATTTTATTAAAAATGGGAGCATATGGATTAATTCGGATTAATATGGAATTATTACCCCATGCTCATTCTATATTTTCTCCTTGGTTAATAATAATAGGAACGATACAAATTATTTATGGAGCTTCAACTTCTTTTGGTCAACGCAATTTAAAAAAAAGAATAGCATATTCTTCTATATCTCATATGGGTTTCATAGCTATAGGAATTGGTTCTATAACCGACATAGGACTAAATGGAGCTATTTTACAAATACTTTCTCATGGATTTATTGGTGCTGCCTTTTTTTTCTTGGCAGGGACGAGTTGTGATAGAATTCGTCTTGTTTATCTTGAAGAAATGGGAGGAATATCTATATTAATGCCAAAAATATTTGCTTTGTTCAGTATTTTCTCTATGGCTTCTTTTGCATTACCAGGACTGAGCGGTTTTATTGCAGAATTTGTAGTATTTCTGGGATTTATTACTAGTCAAAAATATCTTTTAATACCAAAAATAATAATTACTTTCGTAATGGCTATTGGAGTAATATTAACTCCAATTTATTTGTTATCTATATTACGTCAGATGTTTTACGGTTACAAATTATTTCATGTTTCAAACTCGAATTTTTTTGATTCGGATTCTGGATCACGAGAACTCTTCCTTTCAATCTGTCTTTTTTTACCAATAATAGGAATTGGTATTTATCCTGATTTTGTTTTCTCATTATCAATTGAGAGAGTACAAACTATCTTATCTAATTATTATAATGGATAATGTTTTATCTTTTTTTAAGAAGAAAATGTTTCTATAATAAAATAAAATTTTTCTAATTAAATGAATTAGGTAAAAGATTTTTTCATTTTATTTCATAATGAACGAAATTTTAATCAGATATATGTTGAGTTTTTGAAAATTAAAAAAAATTATCAAAAACTCAAAAAAAAGTTTTCATTAGATTGGAAAAAACAATCTTTTTTTCTTATATTTTTTCTTATATATCTAAAATATATAAATTTAAAATTCAGATCTGAGATTTTTTGAGTTTCGACAATTTTTTTATTATGTAAGCCCACTTAGCTCAGAGGTTAGAGCATCGCATTTGTAATGCGATGGTCATCGGTTCAACTCCGATAGTGGGCTTTTTTTCCTTTTTTATAGTATAGAGAATCTATAATTGAAAATCTTTTGCTAAAAAAAGAATAGTGAAGAAATCTTTTTGATCTTTTTTTTTTGAATCGAAACAAAAATCTCTATTTTCAAACTAATTTTGGTTTAAATTTAATTAAATTAAATATTAAACCTAGGACTTTTTCAAAATTTCAAAAATCTAAATGTAGAATATTAGACTATTGAAAATCTTTTCATTTTTATTTTTGATTTTGATTGGTGTTTCTTTTTATGAATTCTTTTTAAGAATTTGCTTTTTTTTATTATAAAAAAACAATAAAACCAAAATTATTATTTTTTTGATTAGAAAAAATTTCTTTTTTTATATTTGATAAAAAAATTGCAATTTTCTTAAAAATTTGCTTAGTTTGCAAAAAGGACCTTCATAAAGTCGCTATGCTATATTTATTATAAATACATCACTAAGAAAGAAATAAAAAGAGACGAATTAATAACTTAAAAAACTAAATCAGAAAAGATTCGAATTCTTCTTTTACATATATTATATTAACTATTAAATTTGAATAGTAAAGGATTTAATTATGATTGAAAGATTGAAAAACCTTTTTCAAATGGTTCAAAGATGAGTAAATGGTTTTATTTTTCTTACAAAAGAAAGAGAATACTATTTTTATCTTATTCTTACTCTGCTATGAATAATCTATATAGCAATGAAATACTTAGAGACTCCCAAGAAATTAGACCCATTCTCTTTACTTCTATTTTTGAATGACAAAAACGACGAAGATGATGATAATTCAGATTTGAAAGAGCTACAGCTACCTTTAAGGTCAACTTCTCATTCTCAATTCCTTTATTACAAGATAAAGGAATTTTAAAAATCGAGTTATTTAGTTAATAATACACAAAAAATCATTTTGTGACTTTACTTTAAAAGATTTTTTACAAAAAATTTTCAAAGTATTGTACTAATAAAGTTTTCTACCGATGTTAATATAGATAATATTAATTACCTGTAGGGTTTTTTGATATTCTTTATTTAGGATACCGAAAAATTCTTTTTTATGGGATACTAATACTAAAAAATTTTTTGGTATCCTAAATATATATAGATATAGGATACTTAAGTTGGTGAATTAAAAAAAAAAATGAACCATTTTTTTCATTTCAGTTGAAAAAGATTCAGAGGAAAAGAATTTTTAAATGTAATATGTTCTTCCATTAAAGCATATAAACTTTTTTTTTTTTAAGTAAAGATATATATTTTCTAATATATTAATAAATTCAACTCTATATAAATTTAAATGAACCGTAGCTATGTAAACCTATTCCTAACAGATTGATACCAAAATAACATATCCAAATAATAAGAAATCCGATAGAAGCTATAAATGCAGAATTTATACCTTTCCAATTTTGGTGTATTCTAATATGTAAATAAATTGCAAATATTGTCCAAGTTATAAATGCCCAAGTTTCTTTGGGATCCCAATTCCAATAGGATCCCCAAGCTTCATTAGCCCATACTGCTCCACAAAGAATACCCAAAGTTAAAATGATAAATCCAAAAGTAATAACACGATAACTCCAATAATCCAAACGCTCAAATAATTCATATTTGTAATAATTTGTAAATAAAGGGAACGAGCTTTTTTTCAAAAGATTTATCTTTTCTTTCCAATAATGAATTTGACCATTTGGAACGGAACGACGTAATTTCTCAATCACAAAAGAATCAATCTTTTTTTGACATGTAAGAATTAAAAGAGCAACTGATAATAAAGACCCGCATAAAAGAGCTGCATAACTCAACAACATCATACTTACATGCATTATTAACCACTGAGATTGCAGTGCAGGTACTAATATTGTGGATTTATTAATTTCTGCTGAGAGACAGAAACCTGATGTCGCAAAAGCTTGAGTAAAAATGGTACTTGGTGTAATTATTGTATTTAACTCATAATTATGGTTCCGAGTCTTTGTAAGCATATGAATAACATAGAGACTACATGAAAGAAAGATTAAAGACTCATATAAATTACTTAATGGAAAGTGCCCTGAATAAATCCAACGAAAAATTAAAAATGCCATTGTAGAGAAAAAAGTAAAAATCATCCCTTTCTCTGAGGAATTACGTAACTCAAGAATATTACCAAATAATAAGATAATCAAGTTAATTATAATAACTATTGAAGTAATTGAAAAAGAAATATGATTTAATATATATTCTACAGTTAGAAATATCATAAAAGAATTTTATCTACAGAATTTTGAATTTATAATTTCAAAATAAATTATAACATATATATAGTCATGCCGCCACTCGGACTCGAACCGAGATACACTAGGCACTGCTTCCTAAGAGCAGCGTGTCTACCAATTTCACCATGGCGGCTTTTTTTAAATAATAAGCCAATTCATGTTTAATCGTCAAGATTTAAAAATTTTATTTGAAATAAGAAATTTTAGAATCGATAAAGAGAAAAGATTTTTTTTCATTTTATTTTGACATCCTCAATGGCAAAATCTTGCTTTTTTTATAAAACTTACTATTTTTTTCTCATTTATCTTTTTTTCTGTATCAATAATGATAGGAAGAAAAATCATTTTTTTTAATATTTACAAAAATTACAAAAAACAAAAAAAATTTAGTCTTTTTTATTTTTTAATGTTAAAATTAACAGTAAATTAACAGTAAATTATAAATCTTTTTTTAATTTTTAAAAAATTAAAAAAAAAATATATATATATAAGATAGGAAATATTTAAATCTCAAATTTAAATTAAGTTCTATTAAACTTTTCACAATAGAAGAAAAGATTTTCTTCTATTGTGAAAAGTTAATTAATAATTAAATTATTACTTAATTAAGTAATTGAAATCCTAAGATATAGATATTATTTTTAGAATTAAAAATTATATAAATTATATATAATTTATAGTTCTAATTAAAGTCTAATCTTAACTAAAATTTAACTAACTAAATTAATAAAAATTAATCTATTAAAAATAAGAATTAAATTAATGTAAAATTTATTATTTATTTTAAAGCTAGTTTTTTATTAGCATTTTAAACTATCTATAGCATTTTAATCTATATTTATTAAAGGAATACTTTATTGTAGAAATACATAAAAACCAAAAACTCTTTTATTTGGTTTTTGTTTCAAAAAACTTTTTGAATTTCCAATAGAAAGTGATTTTGCTAAAGAAGAGGCTTTTACTGCAATTAAATCTCCTTTTTTTCTCCAGATATTTTTACGAATACGTTTTTTTGAAATAGAAGTACGTTTTTTTGGAACAGCCATTGAAAGTTTTTTTTATTTTATTTTTTTATGTGAAATACATTTTTTTCAAAAAAAAAAGAATTATATTATATATTTTATTTATATTTAATTAATTTAGCATACCAAATAATCTTACAAAAAAGAAACTTATTCTTGCTACTAACCTATTGATGTAATTTCAGTTTGGGTCAGACTTATTATTTTAATAATTGAAAAAAAGTATCTTTACAAATGAAGGATTTGATTTGGATAGAAATTGATTTCTATACAATACCTCAAAAATTTGAGAAATTTCATAACCTTTGGTCCCGAAAGGTAAATATTTGGATTTCTCGATATTTTATTTGAAAAAATAAAACCCCGGACCCAGTAAGAAATTAATTCGCAATTAGGTTATTATTTTATGACATTTATCCCACAAGCCTTTTAATTCAATCAAGAATAAAAACAATTTAGATTGAAGATCATTGCCTTATCTTATACGGGGAGGTAGAAGGATTCGAACTTTCTATTGTATTCTATTATAATTAGAAAAGAATTTTTGAACATAACGAGACAAAACCCGTTCCGTGCTTTTTTTTCTTATAGAAAAACATATATCCTATCAAAATTGAATATATAATTCAATAGAAAAGAAAATCTTTTCAAATAAGATTTTTTTTGATGAGTCTTTTTCCATTTTTTATGTTTTATAGTCTATTGTGTGTCTTTCTTATCTTAATTAAATTATTCTTGCTTTTTCTTTCTTATATTTTGAAATTCAGTGCAATTAAGGATTTTTAAATGACTGAAATTCTATAGGTCAGTTACACACATATCCAAAGAATATTTATATTTTTTATTTTTTCTAATAGAAATTAGAAATATCTAATACTAATAGGAAAAAACTCTTAGATATTTTTTTTTGATCTGACTTTACAAACAAAATGTATTTGCTAATATTATTAGATATTTAGATGAAAGACAAAGAGGAATAAAATAATAGAAAAAATAAAGGAGAATCTTATTAACTTAATTATAATATAATTATAAAAAAGACTTTTAAATTCTTTAGAAAACTTTAGTTTAGTTATATATTATTATAAATTTATAATATATAAATTATGAATTATAAGATATTTAATTAATTTTTAATATATTAATTATTAATTATAAGATAGTTAATTACGTATTTAACTACAGAGAACCTTTCCTTCTATATTTCTATGTAATACATGTTTTTAATATATATATATAAATAATATGTGTTTCAATAAATATTTTTTTTATAAACATAAAAAACTTTTATGTTCTAAAATTCTTGAATATCTGTAGAATATGTGAATTAAAAAAAAAGGAAGATTAATAAAAACAAGGATACAAAAGATAAAAAAAAGAATAAATAAAATGAGACTCTACCATTTCCTATAAATCTAACCCCTTCTCCTATAAAAAAACTTGTAACACCTATTCCATTTGGAATACCATCAATTATATGTTTATCAAAAAATTCAGTGAATTTACTTAATTTTCTTATACCCAATATAAAAACATTATTATAAAGAATATCTATGTAACCACGATTATATGACCAATTATATATTGCATTTTGTATTTGGTCTAGGAAATCTCTTTTAACACCTTTTTTGAAAAATAAATTAATAAGAAATAAATTCGGAAAAAAGGAATTTATAGATCCATAAAAAATGAATGCTATGCATAATCCAAAAGTTGCTATACTTACTGAAAGAATTACATTTTGCAAGAACTCATAAAAAATTACATATTGATTTGAACTTTCGATGAAAGAATTTTTTGATAAAGTTAACCATCTTGATAATAAATCAAGATCTAGTCCGCTTCCATCAAAGTTAATTCCTATTAAACCAATGAACACAGTAAAAACTATTAATAGGAGAAGAGGGATTAACATAGTATTGTCTGATTCATGAGGAAATAAAGAAGTATATTTATTTGCTTCAAAAATATTGAAGCAGTATATTTTATTTCTTAGACTTTTCTTTTTTTCTTTTGAAAAAAAGGAGACTTTTTTATTTATTTTTGATAAAGGCAAACTTCTATTGGTATTTGATTTGTTACATGTGCTTTTACCCCATAAAGATATTGAATAAAAGAAATTTGTTTTAGTACTACTATAACCTTGAAAATTAATACGTAAATATCCATCAAAAGTAAGTAAGTATACTCGAAACATATAAAATGCTGTTAATCCTGCAGTGAAATAAGCTATTATCCCATAAATTGGAGAATGTGACCAACTATTACTAAGAATCTCATCTTTAGACCAAAAACAAGCAAGGGGTGGAATACCACAAAGAGAGAGTGTACCCAATAAAAAAGCAGTTTTTGTAATTGGGATATAGTTAGTTAAACCACCCATAAAAACCATATTTTGATTTTTATCCGGTGAATATCCAACAACAGGTTCCATTGAATGAATAATGGATCCAGATCCTAAAAATAATAAAGCCTTAGAGTAAGCATGGGTTATCAAATGAAATAAAGCAGCTCGAAACGAGCCTATACCTAAAGCCATTATAATATAACCCAATTGAGACATTGTAGAATAGGCTAAGCTTCTTTTAATGTCTTTTTGAGCAAGAGCCAAAGTAGCTCCTAAAAATAAAGTTATTAAACCTATTGAAGAAATTATATCCAATATATAAGGTGTTATTAAGAAAAGAGGAAACAGTCGAGCTACAAGAAAAACTCCCGCTGCTACCATGGTAGCGGCGTGTATAAGAGCAGAAATAGGAGTAGGTCCTTCCATGGCATCAGGTAACCATATGTGAAGAGGAAATTGTGCGGATTTAGCAATCGCACCAAGAAATAATAAAAAGGTACATAAAGTAGTAAATAAAGAATTCACTTCATTTTTTTGGATAAAATTATTGGTTATTTCAAATAAATCTCGAAATTCGAAACTACCTATTATCCAATAAAAACCTAAAATTCCTAATAATAAACCAAAATCACCTATACGATTAGTTATAAAGGCTTTTTGGCAGGCATTTGCAGCGAGCGGTCGTGTAAACCAAAATCCTATTAACAAATAGGAAAATATTCCTACTATTTCCCAAAAAATATAAATTTGTATCAAATTTGAACTTGTAACTAGTCCCAACATAGAAGCATTGAAAAAATTCAAATAAGCAAAAAATCTCACATATCCTTGATCATGAGACATATAACTATCGCTGTAAATAAGAACTGTGATTCCAACAGTAGTAATGAGTATTAACATAATTGAGGTCAGCGGATCAATCAAATATCCGAATTCTAAGGAAAAATCCTTATTAATCGTCCAAGACCATAGGTATTGATAAATCAAATTCCCATTTATTTGTTGAATAGAAAGATTCAAAGAAAATATCAGAGTTATGATTAAAAAGAAAATACTTGGAAAAGCCCATATGCGACGAATACTTTTCGTTGCTGTGGAAATAAGTAGAAGTCCAATACCTATTATTATTGGAACTATAAGTGAAAGAAAGGGTATTATCCATGCATATTGATATATAAGTTCCATAAGATATTAAGAAGTTTAATTGTTAATTGATATTTTTTCCTTTCCTGAAAATTTGATTCACTAATTCTTATCTTTAATAAAATATAATATATTAAATATTCAAAGTTCAAGAATACTGTAAAGAATAAATAAGAAATAAGACAATACGATTTTAAGTCAAATATAAAAATTAAAAAATTCTGTACTTTTTTTTATCAAAATTGTAAAAAGAGAAAATATTATTGAGAAAATATTATTTCGATTGAAATAAATAGGAATAGGATAGATAAAGATATTTTGATTTGCTCAAAAAATGAATTTTACCTTTTTTTTACTTAAAAATTTAATTAATTAACAAATAAGGAAAAAATAGGTAAAAAGGGACAAAAAATTTGGATTTTTTTTATTTAGAATTATCAATTCTTAGAATTTGGAATCATTCTAATCTAAGTATTTCTTATTGTCGAGCCATAGTAATTGCTCCTATCAAGGAAACTAAAAGAATTATAGAAATGAGTTCAAAGGGAAGAAAAAAATCTGTTGCTAAATGAATCCCAATTTGTTGAACGTTATTTATGAGGTCCTGTTCTATAATTTGGTTTGATCTTGTAGTCCAAAGAATCCCGTACCATGATGTATCTAGGATAGTAGTCATTAGTGAAAAAAGAATAGTTGTACAAACCATTGAAGTAACCCCATCTCCAATGGTCCAAAGATAGGAATCTTTGGAATATTGTGAAGCATTCATGAACATTACAGCAAATAAGATCAATACATTTATGGCTCCGACATAAATAAGGAGCTGTGCGGCAGCTACAAAATAGGAGTTCAATGAAATATAGAATAAAGATATCGAAATAAGAACAAATCCCAACGAAAAGGCAGAATAAATTGGATTGGTAAGTAATACTACCCCTAGACCCCCTAATACAAGAACTGATCCCAGAAATACCACAAGAATATCATGTATTGGTCGAGGTAAATCCATTATGTAAAAAAAAACAAAGAAATTGAAATATATCATGACCATACTAAAAGGTCCAGGAAAGGAAAAGGGATTACCCTATTTTCTTCTTGTATAAAATATAGTTTATGATAAATTTGTCATAGAATGAAAAGGAAATATGGATTAATGTAAATAGAATTTTTATCCGAAAAAAGACTAGTTTGAATAGTGGTTCAAATTGTATATTTCGAAATCATCCCATCACGAAAAACAGATTGTCAGTTTCAATCAAAGAGTGATTTTCGACAATCAATAGTTTTGAGTTTTCTTTGTAGTTACTGACTAACCAAAAAAAATCTTAGTAATTAGTAATCGTTCTTGAATCAAAGGAATTCTCTTTATCTATTTGGAATTGAGTCGAATTCATAACAGTTTGAATTGTGTAATCTCCAATTATTGAGATTGGTAACCGACCCAAAGCAATTTGATTATAATTCAATTCATGACGATCATAAGTAGAAAGTTCATATTCTTCAGTCATTGATAAACAGTTTGTTGGACAATACTCGACACAATTACCACAAAATATACAAACCCCGAAATCAATACTATAATTTAGCAATTGTTTCTTTTTAATATCTCTTTCCAATCTCCAATCAACAAGGGGTAGATCTATCGGGCATACACGAACACATACTTCACAAGCAATACATTTATCAAATTCAAAGTGGATTCGACCCCGGAAACGCTCTGACATGATCGATTTTTCATAAGGATATTGAATAGTGACAGGTAAACGATTTGTGTGGGATAAGGTAATTATGAAACCTTGACCAATGTACCTTGCAGCTCGTATTGTTTGTTGACCATAATTCATGAACCCAGTTACCATAGGGAACATATTGTAAATATCAATGAGAAAATGGAAGTTTCTTTCTCTTGTTTGAGAGATATTATGAATCGAGAATCTTGTTATCGTATTCTGTTATTTATAGTGAGACAAGTTGAGAAGAAGTTGTTAATAAAAGATTACCTAGAGAAATAGGTAAAAGAAATTTCCATCCAAGATTTAATAACTGGTCTATTCTCATCCTAGGTAAAGTCCATCTTGTTGTGATAGAAATGAAGAGAAACAAATAAGCCTTAGCTAATGTAATAAAGATACCAATTGTCATTCCAAAAATTCCAGCCATTTTCTTTATTTTAAAAAGTTCAGGAATGGATATGTACGGAATAGAGAAATTCCACCCACCTAAGTAAAGAATTGTGACAAATAATGAAGAAACTAATAGATTTAGGTAAGAAGCAAGATAAAAGAGAGCATATTTGATACCCGAATATTCGGTTTGATAACCTGCTACTAATTCCTCCTCTGCTTCTGGTAAATCAAAAGGCAATCTCTCACATTCGGCTAGAGAAGAAATTAGAAAAACTAGAAAGCCTATAGGCTGACGCCACAGATTCCACCCCCAAAAACCATATTTGGACTGTGCTTCAACTATATCAACTGTACTTGAACTGTTAGATAATCATAGTCGAAAAAAACATGACTGTTTTCATCGCTATTTCAAAACCGTACATGAAACCTCAGCTTCATACGGCTCCTCTATGGCCACAAAAAATGTAAGGACTAGTTCGGTATTATCGGCATCTTTCTTTGGGGGTAGACAGAATAAAGATAGATCGGAGAGTCCCAAATTAGACCAATGGAATTCTGTCTGCTAGAATAATCAAAAAGTTGCTTCCGAATTGATCTTATCCTTTATAATGAGAATCTCTCTTTGTTCGGTAATAACTGAATCTTTCAATAAAATACTCGTTATATCAATAAATATAAAGAATTAGGCATTAGTTCATGAATCATGATAAGAATTGTATATGTATGAATATGGAAGAAAGAATAAAGAAAGATTTTTTTTATTATTCATACCATATATGGCATTCCATTTCTTTTTTCCTCTTCTTCTGTCTCAGGGGAGGGTACTTCAAAAAAAAATAAAGGATTAATTCGTTCTTGATAGTCATTTCTTTAATCAGTGAATAGGAGCATACTCTAGATCGGAATCGTAAGGAAGTACTACTTGATCATTTCTACCAATTTCAAGTCCTTATTATGATTCGTTTTATGTGGAAAAACCTCTTTTTTGATACCTTACATTATCTCGATTACTAATCTTTTGTGTACCTTGGTGTTCCTAACTGTCCACTGACTTTTGATTGATCGCCGGTATAGTAAATAAATAAAAGAAAGTAGTAGAAACTCCATACAGTTGATCTTTTGTTTGCACCCGCTTCAAGATATGATGACTAATCAAAAAATCGGAATCTTGGGGTAAACAGTTTACGCTACTTATGTTTACTTCAACTTGATTCTTGTACATAGGGAATGAGATTTTTTATTCTTACTACAAATTGATAAGCTGTTTTGTTTCACTCATATAACTATCTGGTTTAACTCATCAACCCGAATGCTGAATAAAAAAATGAGAATATCTATTCAATACATTGAACCTCTTTTTGTTCTTTGATTTTTAGAAGAAAAAGAGGTAAAAGTTCATATTCCAACGAATCACACGTAGAGATATTGATAATACACATAGAGTTAATGGTATTTCATAACTAATAGATTGAGCAGCAGCTCGTAGACCACCTGAAAAGGAATATTTATTATTCGATCCATATCCTGACATAAGAAGACCAATAGGAGCAATACTTGAAATGGCGATCCATAAAAAAACACCTATACCGAGATCAGCTAAAACAAGACGATACTCAAAAGGAATTACTAAATAGCTTAGTAGAACTGATATAACTGCTATAGACGGTCCGACACTAAACAGACGAATATCTCCTCGAGATGGGAGGAGATCCTCTTTCAAAAGTAATTTAGTCCCATCTGCTATAGCTTGAAGAATTCCCAACGGACCAGCATATTCAGGCCCAATACGCTGTTGGATCGCTGCAGATATTTCTCTTTCTAACCAAACAATTACTAGTACTCCTATTATGATTCCCAATAGCAGGGTCAAAATAGGTACAACAATCCATATCAGTCCATAGACTTCTTTGAAAAATCCCGATGTAGAGAAAGAATTGATAGTTTGTACTTCTGTCGTATCAATTATCATTTCAACGATCAACTTCTCCCATAATGATATCTATACTACCTAATATCGTCATGATATCAGCCAATTTCATTCTTTTAACTAGCTGAGGAAGAATTTGCAAATTGATAAAACCGGGTGGACGAATTTTCCATCTCCAGGGGAAAACACTATTATCTCCTATCAAATAAATCCCTAATTCCCCTTTTGGGGCTTCCACTCTCACATAAAGTTCTTGTTTCGACAATTCAAAATTGGGTGAAGGTTTTTTACTTATAAATCTATATGCAAAATCATTCCATTCGGAATTCTTTGCTCTATCAAAGCGTCGGACTTCTAAACTCTCATAGGGTCCTCCAGGAATTCCCTCTAGAGCCTGTTGAATTATTTTTATGGATTCCCTCATTTCACCGATTCGTACTAAATAACGAGCTAATGAATCTCCTTCTTTTTGCCATTGGATTTCCCAATCGAATTCATTGTAACACTCATAATTATCAACTTTACGAAGATCCCATTGGATTCCAGAAGCTCGTAACATTGGACCGGATAAACCCCAATTTACTGCTTCTTCTCCACCAATAATGCCCACTCCTTCCACTCGTTCCAAAAAAATGGGATTCCGTGTAATCAGTTTTTGATATTCAACAAAAACTGTTAAGAAATAATCGCAGAAATCGAAACATTTCTCTATCCATCCATAAGGTAGATCAGCAGCTACCCCCCCGATGCGGAAATAATTATGCATCATTCGCATACCTGTGGCGGCTTCGAATAGATTGTATATCAATTCTCTCTCTCTGAAAATATAGAAGAAAGGAGTCTGTGCACCGATATCTGCCATAAAAGGTCCAAGCCATAACAAATGAGAAGCTATACGGCTCAATTCCAGCATAATAACTCGGATATAGCTAGCTCTTTGAGGTACTTGAACATTTTCCAATTTTTCTGGTGCATTTACCGTTATTGCCTCTGTGAACATAGTAGCTAAATAATCCCACCGTGTTACATAAGGTAGATATTGTATAATTGTTCGGTTTTCCGCTATTTTTTCCATTCCTCTGTGTAAATAGCCCAATATGGGTTCACAATCAATAACATCTTCACCATCGAGAGTAAGGATCAGTCGAAGAACACCATGCATTGATGGGTGGTGAGGACCCATATTGACTATCATGAGATCTTTTCTTGTAACCGGTACAGTCATATCTTTTCTTCCTGAATTCATTATTCCATGAATTCCTCAAAGTGAGGCTCATCAAAATGAAAAATCGAATACTACTAAAAAAAAATTCAAACGATGAAATTAACGAGTTTGTGGCTCTCGAATATTCAACTGATCAATTAATTTATTATAACGTACTCGATTTTTCTTTGACAAATAAGTCAGCAACCGTTGACGTTTTCCCAGAATTTTTCGTAGACCCCTTTCCGATAAAAAATCTTTTTTGTGCAATTCTAAATGGGAAGTAAGTCTCTTTATCTTATTGGTGAAACTGAATACTTGAAATTCAACAGAACCCTTATTTTCTTCTTGTGGAATAATAGGAGTGAATGAATTTTTGATCATAAATAACAAAATTTTTCTATCTTTTTTCTTTCTTTTTCATGGATGATTTTTCCGATCAGGAAAAATCAAAAAATCAGAATTATGCCAGTTATTTGAATCTAGTACACACAAAAATTTGGATTGATTCATATACTACTTTTTTATTCTATCCAAATCAAATGAAGGATTTGATTATGTGACAAATCAAATTTTCCGGAGAAATTTTATCACCTTTGGTCCCGAAAGGTAGATATTTGGATTTCTCGATATTTTATTTGAGAAAATAGAACCCCGGATCCAGTAAGAAATCAATTCGCAACGATAGCTCGGAGGGAGCTCATTAATTTGCGAATCCCCCTCTTCTTCCCACTCGGATTCCGAAAATGGGAGTGAATACGATGGGTCCAACTCCTCTGATGGATCATCGATTGACTATTTGAAGTACTGCATCTCAAACCACTTTTAATCCCAAGGTTTGAGGAAGTACAATGGGTCAAACTCCTCTGATGGATGGATAAGGATCATCGATTGATCATTTGAAGTATCTCACTTCCTTTTTTATACTTCGTAGTAAAGCCAGAACACAATATCCAGAAATAGTATTATTTTTTTCATACGATTTAATGAAATTCGCAATGCGGGAATGTGCAACGACGTCTTAAAAATATATTGGAATGTAGCTCGGACTCTTGATACAAGATAGAGTCCTTATATTTATATTTATTTATACGATCATCATCGTCATCGGAATCATAGCATAGTACTCATCAGAATCATAGTCCTCATCATCTGAGGAATCAGATGATGATCCTTCATCCGACGAGTTGTTCTCCCGACTTAACTTTACTCTGAAATTCTTCAGAAATTGTGAAAATTTTTATTTGTATGGCCAACCATTGGCGGTATATTGGTTGAAGCCATAGATCAACAACATCAGTAATCTTTTTTGAAAAATGAAAAGTACCATTTACTTTGCTCCTTTTTTATTTTTATCAAAAAATTTATAATTATATACGAGAAAATCAATTCTTTTTAAGAAAATTTGTCAAATAGTGATTTTCTTATTTTATTTTAGCAAAAAAAGCAAATTTTTCAAATCAAAAAAGTAATAGTTCTTATTTTAGAATAACAAATTTTAGCAAAAAAAGCAAATTAATAGGAAATATATAGATACATGATATAATCTACACACTCAAATTAGATTAGGTTTGATTCATAGATATTCTTTCCATTATTTTAGAAACTCTATGAGTCGTATGTTTGTTACAATAGCGACAAAATTTTCTCAATTCTAATAAATTGGGTGTATTGAAACGATTCGTTTGAGTAATATATCTAGAAATACCCATTGATTTTTTATTGACACTTCTTCGAACAAACCTAGTAACTCTTAAAAGAACTCTGATTATTACACGACAACTAGTACATTCTGTAAAAGCTCTGACTCTTACATCTTTATTGTCAGTCATGAACCTCCTTTATATCTTTTTCTTTAAGTTCTATTCTCTAGAAGAGGTGGAATAGAATAAAGAATCTCTAGAAGAGGTGGAATCCTTTATATCTTTTGATTGGTTTACTTTATATCTTTTTATTGGTTTAACTTTCCTATTTTCGGTTTTTGAATCGAAAAAGAAAAAAAAATCAATAAGAATTCTTAACAAGTTATTACATTTCAAAAGATTTTTTTGAAATTCTTTATCTAGTTAATTACATATGTATTTTTTTAAGTTAAGTATAAGTAATAAAAAATAGAATCAAAATGAAGGAATACAATTTCTTTCTAACTATCTAGTTTTATTCTAAACCCTCATAACTTACTTATTTCAGTCTCTTTTTTTCGACTATGATTTCGTGTAGCTTACGCTAGACTTAGGTTTTGATTCAGATATCATTTGATTATTTCATTTATACTACTTATTACATTTTCATTTATACTACTTATTACATTTCAAAAGATTTTTTTGAAATTATCTAGTTAATAGCTAAAAAGCCTTCTTCCTTATTAATAATATCCTTTATTCTAGAACAGAATTTGATAAAAGAAGCTTTTTTGCAATAGAAACAAAGATGGGGAAAGAGTTACCTCTTGCTAAGGCAAAGCCTTTATTTAATGAAATTCTTTATTCTTTCATTAAGAACTAATCCAATCTCCCCAAGTAGGATTCGAACCTACGACCAATCAGTTAACAGCCGACCGCTCTACCACTGAGCTACTGAGGAACAACGGCAGATTCTACCTCTTAGAGTTCAACTTTTGTTCTCAACCCATAAACAATATAAGTCCCAAGCTTCCTTCGTAACTCCCGGAACTTCGTCGTAGTGTCCCCCTTCCATGTCTCATTTCATATATGGAAGATAGTATTCTCATATCATCAATATTTTTCTATTATACTAGAATATATATGCAAGATGATATTTGCATATAATCAATATATGACTCTCTCGAATATATATGTCAAACATCTTTTTTTTTTGAATCCATTCTGTCTTACTCTATCAAAAAAGCCTTCCAATCTATGTATCAAATAGAAGAAAAAGGAATGAAGACAAGAAATCATGGATTTTCACCTTTCCTTATTCAAGTAAATCAAAGATATGCATTTTTTCGTTGAAACTAGAAGGCCAAACGGCTGTAGATTCGGGGTTTTCACTTATAGCTGAGCATCAGGGAAAGGTCCTTTATACTGATAGTCAAAAGATCCTTTTTTCAAGGAATGGGAATACTGAAAGTATTCCTTTAGTTAAGTATCAAGATTCCAACAAAAAAACTTTGATCCATCAAAAACCCCGGGTTCAGGGAGGTAAATGCGTTAAAAAAGGTCAAATTTTGGCGGACGGTGCCGCTACAGTTGATGGGGAACTCGCTTTAGGAAAAAACATATTAGTAGCTTATATGCCATGGGAGGGTTATAATTCTGAAGATGCAGTACTAATTAGTGAACGTCTGATATATGAAGATATTTTTACTTCTTTTTCTATTCGGAGATATGAAATTAAGACTTATATGACAAATCAATTGGTTTGATACGAATAATGGAAGTCGTTTCAGTATGTTAAGGATACATATGTATCCACAATCTAGATAGAATTCGAAAATAGTCTATTTCCTATACCAATATAGGAATAAAGAAATTCGCAGAATTCTTAAAGACTTTTTTCCTTAATTTCTTTATAAATAGATACAAATATACCTTTTTTTTGTATTGTAAAGGGGTATCCAATCTTTGAATTTTTTTCTTTCTTTTTTCGAATATTTGAGTTATAGCCCTTTTTTTTTTGGAAACTCTGTTGCAGACTTTTGATTTCATCATAGCTATGCTACAGAATTTGAAAAATCTTATTCATTCTTACTGGTATGTATTTTCAATTTTAAGGGATTATATCCCGATAACATGATAGTTTTTAGAAACTCAGACCGGAGGTGCAGAATGCGAACTATCCAAGAACTCGAACTAGATGCGAATAAAGCAAAAAACCTAGTTCGATTGGAAATAAAAAGCCTTTTATAGGAATTTACTGATTTGAATAATTCAGAACTTCAGCATCTCTACCAAGAGATTCATGAGGCAAGACGTTCTACCTATGAACCTGACACATTACCTTATGATGGCGTTATTGCGTTTATGTATTATATTCTAGAAAAATGTGATGAGAATTTCTTTGAATCTATTTCTGATCAAGAGAGATCTCTTATAAGAAAAACATCACATAGGACTATTCCAAACTATTCGTATTTGGTATATCTAAAAGGTGAAATAAAAGAAAAAATAAGAAGATTGGTCAAAGGACAAAATATACCACCATTGCAGAAAGGAAAAAATGTACCAGCTCAGTCTTTTTTTTCTTTTCTAGAAAAGGTTCTTGGGGACGAAATGTTCTTCAAGCCCAAGAAATAATTCTAAGATTTCTGAACCAAAAACTCCAGGTCCTAAAACTGAATAGAAAAGTTTTGGTCATGGTCCTGAAACCAAACAAAGAATTCTAAGATTTCTGAATTCTTAATATTCTTAATTATTAAGAAAATTTTTGTTAATAATTTTCTTATTGGCCAACATAAGCATAATATTGATCCAATTTTTTTTCTCACTGTTACTAAAAAGAGTGAAATGAATCCCCTTAATAAAAATAAAGGGGATTATTCTTGAAAATTATTAGTAGTTAATTTTCAGGTTTCCTTATTTGTCTTATTTTTATGTCGAAAATCCATATATGGACATAGATGGAGTTCACTAAAATCTCATGTGATTTATCAAACAGAATAGAAATTCCACTAGATTGATCTATAGATAGGGATCGTCGAGAAATAATGATCAACTAAAGGTATTTTTTTCGATAAAAAGCTACTAAGCTTCAAAATTATTTGGAATGGAAATATGAGGATATCACAATGCTTAATCACATAGAATTGTACAACTTTTACAGTTACAGATTTATCACTAATGCTAACAAAAAATAAATAAGTCCTGTCTTTGTGGGAAAGACCTATTAACGGCCACGGACCTATTAATGGTCAAGATCCTTTTGATTTTAAAGAGTCACTGGAATCAGACTCGTTTAATGAAAAAGAGGATGTTCATTCTGATTCAGAATCAGAAAAGGATATTGATCAA